AGGACAGGGCAATTTCTCTTGGATTTATCAGTCTAAGCAGGAGACAATATACCTTAATATTATTGATCATCCTTTGATTCAAAGCATCATCCCATCTTAATTGAAAAAGTAAATACCTTTTCAGAAAGAAATTGAGTTCTGCTTCCGTGTTGCTCTTGTATGGTTTTTTATTTTTACGTTTTTTCATATCTGACCCAGGATAATCTTCTTCAATATCTTTTTGTTGGTTTGAAAGAAGGGGTCCAAGATCTCCTTGGGTTTGTGCATCTGATCCAAGATTTCCTTTGCCTGCGGGTTCTTTTTCTTGTTGATTTCGATTCTTTAATGCAAAAGATTTTTTTTCATTCGATGGAATAAAAAGATCCTTTTGTTGCTTTCCATTGATGTTTTGATTTTCACTAAGATTTTCATTTCTATTTAAATTTAAAAGAAGTAATTTGCTTGGTATAGCCCATGGTTTCATTTTATAGGCATTATAAAGTAGCACAAATTCTGGGAAGAACCAAAATTCCAGATTCGATATGGGACGATTTAGTATTTTTTCATTCATTCCCATCCAATCAAAAACAAATCTTTTTTGATTGGGTGGATTGATTTCTTGATTTTGATGAATCGTAAGATAAAAAAGACCTATCTTCTCAATTTTTTCAATTATTTGATAATTATTAATGGTGGTTTTAGTATTTTTATTATTGTTGGTATCGAGTTCGACCCATGCTTCAATATTGGCTTTTTTTCTAAGACAAAAATTGAGAATTTTCCAATCAAAATATTTTCGATCCATATGTTTATCCATATACATAGTATCACCCTCTCCTAGATAATTATTGATAGGGGTACCTCCGAGCATATCAAATAATTGGTGCTTATGTGTGTTGTAATTATAAGAAATTTCTTGGTTCTTATTTCCTTGTAATGGTGATCCATAAATATATGAGGTCGTCTTGTTTTCATAATTAATAGATTTATATGATAAAAGATCATATTTATAGTATTTTTGAAAATTGTCTTTTTGATTTGGTAATGAATATACTCCATAATCAGTTTGTTTGTTGGAATGCATTAATTGGCCTTTTTCATATGAATCTCGTTTGTTTAAATCCTTATTATTTTGAGCCGTACGACGTTGCTTGACTCTATTTCGCCATTTTGGTGGTATTAATCTAGACCATCTAATCTGAGATAAATTGTATTGATAATGACCTCTTAACCAATTTTTCCATTGATTCATTCCAGAATTCCGAAGTTTCTTATGATTTAATTCGGAATGAAATATGCCTTGTGTTCCAAAAAAATTCTTTATTCCAGTCTTAAGAAAAAAAGATGTTCCATGATATTGCAGAACAGATCTTAACTTATACAAGTTAATAGTTTGTGTTTGCGATAATTTGTAAAATACATATGCTTGTGACAAGGAGGATAAGTCAAAAAAAATATGTGAATTTTTATTATTACTACTATTATAAAGTGAATTTTTTATATTGGAAATAAAGTAAATTTTCTTTTGATTTGTTTTATCAATACTTTCGTGACTTATTTCAGTATTGTAAATGTATTTATCAATAATTTTATTTGTTGATTCAAGAAAAAGTTGGGTATTGATTCTGGGAATATTAATGATAGATAGAAAGATATTTATGTATATCTTTTCAATGAAAAATTTTATAAAATAATGTAATTTACGGATTAATCGAACATTTCTTCTTTTTAATATTTGCCAAATGTTTTTTTGTGATTCTAATTTTTTAACATTAGAACTTTTTTTGTTAGGACTCATTTTTTTTACTGGAGTTGCTTTTTTTTTCTCTTTTGTAATTCTTTCTATTTGAGTTTGAATTGTGCTTGTTCTATCAGTTAGATCTTTCATTTTTTTTTCTGTTAGTGAATAATTTGTCCAATTCGTAGATCGAGTTTGACTAAAGGATTCATGAATTATCTGATTATTGATTATAGAATCTTTTTCTTTTTTAGTTTTCTTCGATTCATCTACTTCTCTCGATCTAAATAATAGAATTGGATTCACTTTTGAAAGTTCGTCGTTTATTTTTTTTATAAATAGAATGCTTTTGATAATCCATTTTTTTGTTTCTTTTGAAACTCTTAGAAAGAATTTTGTTCTTTCTTTTAAAAATCTTAGAACTAGAAAATACTTCCTTTTAAATTTTCCAATTTTTTTTTCGAGTTTCTTAAAAATGGGTTCAAAAAAAGAAGGCCGTTTTCGGGGAGAACCAAAAGGAAGGTTAGCTTCCATTCCCCAAACTGTTAAAAAGCAAAAATCCTCTTTTTGCCCTTTTCCTTTCTTTTTCATTAGATCTCTATGAGAGGATCGTAGCTTGTATTTGTGCCAAGGTTTCAGACAGAAAGGAAATAAGATCTTTATCTGAATACCGTCTAGTAACCAATTTTTCGGAAATTCTCTTTCTGATAATTGAACACCGTTATAGGTGCATTTAACATGCATTTCTCTATTCCATTCTTTTAAATCCTCAGACCACTCAGG